TGCTTTATAAACATATGTATAAAAAGAACATATTTCATTTAGTTTCCTTATGCCCACTATAACCAGTTATTTCGGTTTTCTACTAGCAGTTTTAACTATAACTGCAGGTCTTTTTATCAGTCTGAATAAGATACGACTTATTTGATTTGAAATTTTTAGATGAATTCAATTCGAAATTTTGAAATATTCAAGATCTTCCATAGTTACTTATTATCTAAATTTCCAATTTTTCGTGATTGAGACTCATGGTAAATACAAATTCATATTTAAGGATAGATATTACCCTCCCTTTTTTTCCTTTCAAACAAATTCAAATGATTGAAGTTTTTCTATTTGGAATCGTCTTAGGTCTAATCCCTATTACTTTGGCTGGATTATTTGTAACTGCATATTTACAATATCGACGTGGTGATCAATTGGATCTTTGATTAAGTAAAATCTCCTTTTTTTATTGACCTCCTACTCCTATTTCGTTGTTGTTGTTTTAGGATTAAAATTAACAACGGAGATCAAATTCAGACTTTAGATTAGACTGTTATCCCGTTATTTCCGTGTCATTCTCGATTCGATATAACAATAATGTAATCACGCTCTGTAGGATTTGAACCTACGACATCGGGTTTTGGAGACCCGCGTTCTACCGAACTGAACTAAGAGCGCTTTTTTTTTTTCATAAAAAATTTATTTTATGTGATGCTAATACATCTTGCATGCATATACTAACTCAATAGCAATAGTTATCCATAGTTCACTATGGATAACTATTGCTATTGAGTTAGTATGTCCAATTTGAATCCGTCTCAATTGATCTATTTTTACTGCTCATACAATAAAATAACTAATAGTATGGGATAGGGATGACAGGATTTGAACCTGTGACATTTTGTACCCAAAACAAACGCGCTACCAAGCTGCGCTACATCCCTTTCCATGGGTTTCCAGTTTCATTCTAAAGAATCTTTTTCTTGTTTTCCACATTTTTTTCGTTATATATCTATATTATCCTTCTATTTTTTTCTTTTTTTTTTTTTACTTTCTCATATCCTATAAAATAATATCGAACTATATGTAATTATGTATTACAAATTATTCTATAGAATTCTATATTCTATAGAATAAAAATATTTAAATAAATTAAAGAGAATATATAGATATAGAGTATAATATAATAATTACTAAAGAATCTAAAATAAAGAATATATATAATATAAAGAATTTAAATATCAAAAATTTTTTTCAATATGAAAAATAGAATAATAAACAATATTATTATTATTAATTCTATATTATATTATAATTCTATATATTATATTATAATTCTATATAATAATAATAAAATTCATAATTTCAGAAAATTCATTATAGAATAATATAGTTAAAATAATATAATATTATTAATAATATATAGAATGAAATAAAAAAAATATCTCATGAATCGTTATACAATTCAAATTGAATTCGGACTTTCCCCGACAAATGCAAGTGATTATTAATAAAATAACTAACTATTTGATCATATTCCTATATGTAATTATGTATTACAAATTACAAGAAAAAAACGAAGGAGGATTTGAAATGCGATATCTAAAAACATATCTCTCTGTGGCACCAGTGGCAAGTACTCTATGGTTCGCGGTTTTAGCGGGTCTCTTGATAGAAATCAATCGTTTATTCCCGGATGCATTGATATTCCCCTTTTTTTCGTTCTAGTTATTGTAATTGGGACAGGAAGGTGTGACGAAGATTAGAGATCAAATCAAATATCTGTGATTAATTCCTTCTTTTTTCTTTTTTCGAATTATAAGGAGTTGGAAAGAAAGGGAAAGGTGGATTTGGCCTCAGTGAAACTCGGAATTTTTGCCAGGTTTCAATGGAATTGAATTTTTTATTCAATTCCATTGCTATTTATAATAGAGTGAAACCACAAATGGAATTGGAATACTTGGGTAGGGGCAATAATATCATAGAAGATATTTAACTTAAATGAAAAATGAAATACTTTACTGCGATTCGAAATATAGTTCGAAATCATTTTATTACTGAATTTTTACTGTACTATAAAAAATTAATTGGAACAAAATATTTGATAATTTGATTTTGAATTATCAACTTATACTTTTTTTCGTTCCTTTTTTATTATTCGCTTCAAATCTGAAAATCGAAGAGTTAAGAGTTAATTGAATCAAAAAAAAACCAAAGGAGGTTCATGGCCAAGGGTAAAGATATCCGAATTACTGTTATTTTGGAATGTACTAATTGTGATAAAAAGAGTGTTAATAAGGAATCAAGGGGGGTTTCTAGATATATTACTCAAAAGAATCGACACAATACGCCTAATCGATTGGAATTGAGAAAATTCTGTCCCTTTTGTTGCAAACATACGATTCACGCAGAGATAAAGAAATAGAGAAATTGGATCACTTGTGTGTTACCCTTACAGATTAAAAAAAATCTTTCAGATAGGAGATATATTTTGAAAATTATATTTGAAATTTTAATTCAATTATATATAAATTAATATTATTTATATTTATATAATAGAACATTATTTATATTATATATATATATATTATTTATATTTATATATAATGAATAATGAAATTATATTATATAGCATATATATAACAAACATTAACAAACATATAGAAAAAAATAAGAATATAAATAAATTTTTATAAGAAATAAATAGGATTTTCGGTATAGGAATAAAAAAACCATGGATAAATCTAAGCGACTCTTTCTTAAATCTAAGCAATCTTTTCGTAGGAGTTTGTCCCCGATCCAATCGGGGGATCGAATTGATTATAAAAACATGAGTTTACTTTATCGGTTTATTAGTCAACAAGGAAAAATATTATCTAGACGCGTGAATAGATTGACCTTAAAACAACAACGATTAATTACGATTGCTATAAAACAAGCTCGTATTTTATCTTTGTTACCTTTTGTAAATTCATTACCTTTTGTTAAAAATGAAAAAAAAAAATTTGAAAAAAGCAAGTCGACCAGTAGAACTACTACTCTTAAAAAAAAAAAAAAATAGAGTTACTCTTCAATTGAATTCAATTTTGAATCTAAACTCAATGAAAATTTGGATTAATATTTTGTTCGAAAACTACGACAATACAATTGGGGTTCTTGCGTTGTAAGAAAAAAGAGAATAGGTAAAGAAGAATAAATCTTTTTTTTTTTTGAGCGGGGTTTTTTATTTATTTTGATGACTTTGTCATATGAATTCTAATTCTATTTTATCATACAAATCGCTTCTATTTAACCACCTTCCCGGAGTTGAGTCTCCGGGGAATTTTTATATTTTTATGAGATTATTGGCAATCATAAAAATACAATTCCCCTTTAATATAGCTATCTGTGCAACTATTTTACGATTAAGAAGTAATTGCCTCTTGTACATATTAGACATTAATTGATTATAAATAAAGTACACTTGTTTTTTCTGGCCAATTATTGCGTTTATTCGACTGATCCACAAACTGCGAAAATCCCTTTTTTTCCTATCTCTATCCCGATTAGCGGAAACCGAAGCTTTTATTTTCTGTTGTGAAATAGTTCGAGTAAGTTTTGAATGAGCTCCGCGAGAGCTTGATGTAAATAAACGAATTTTTGTCCTTCGTTTTCGGGCGATATATCCTCGTTTAACTCTGGTCATTGAATAAATGAGACTTTGATGAATAACTATTTGATTTTTTCTTTCAGTTATTCTTTTATCCTTCCTAGTCTATTAATAACAAAAAGGGATTCTTCCAATGTATAAAATAATAATTCCAATGGCTTTTGCTACTATAACCTTCCCAACCACGATTTTTTTCTTTTTTCTAAACATTGTGAATTAAATAGAAATGGAAATGGAGAAAGAAATGGTGGGTTCCATCGTTTCTATGATTACGTTTTAAACGGTGAGGTCCTCTCTATACACCGGAGCCCCTTCCTTCATTGAATCTTCATTTAATCAATGTTATTGTTAACTTGTACAGTTCAAACTCATGGGCTCTACCCATGAAATATCTAGTAATAGGTCTTTCACAAAGAAATCTAGCTATACAGTAACGGTATTTAAGTATGAAGATTAACTGGGTAGTTGACCCTCTTAGTCCGTTCTTGCAAAATTTAGGGCATAATTTTTCTTTATTTGAAATAGGATTTTTCCCGCTTAATGGATAACCATTTGTTACCAATGGGAAAGTCTTTTTCATCTTAAATTGCAAATTAAAGTGATTCGGTTTGCACCAATCGAAACCATAAATTTTATACACAATTCTTATTATATTAATAGAATAGATTTTTTTTTAGTCTATTATCTAAAAAAACGAGTCGCACATACACCCTAGTACATGTTCCTCGGCGCTGAGGGCATCCCCGAAGAGCGGGAGATTTTGTGACATTTCGGATAGGCTTTCTTGTATTTCTAATAAGTTGTTTTATAGTTGGCATGATGAGTTATATATATAATGATCTGGTTTAGATCAATCCTAACCCGATAATTATGAATTATTTAGATTCTATAAAATATCTTTGGTATACTTAGGTATACGTAGGTAATAGGTAAGAATTTAAAAAAGATAAAACGAGATCGTGTATTTCTGAGGAATCCTTTAGCCTCATTTTTTATTCAGCTACCATATCAACAATTCCGTAGGCTTGGGCTTCTTCTGCTGACATATAAAAATCCCTTTCCATGTCTTTGGATATCTTCCATGAAGGTTGGCCTGTTCTTTGTGCATAAATCTGTGTAATAGTTTCGCACATGTTTATTAATTCATCCACTTCCGCCATACATTCTTCTGTTTGTGCCTCCTGCAAAGAACCAGAAGGTTGATGGATCATTACCCTGAGAATATAGAAGATAACTTACTTAATAATGAAGATAAAATGTAAAGCCGTACAGGCAGGCATCTTGTTTCTTTTTTATATAGCATACGGCTCTACTGGGAAATATGAAATTAATTTTGATCTTCCCTCGAAGAAGTTGAAAAAATACCAGGTCTATCATACCCAGATCAGTAAATAATCCAATAACCACCTTTCTTTTTTGTTTTAGAATATTTTTTATACACTATGATGATTCCGTTGCTCTCTTATTTCGTCTAGTCTGTTCTGTTATTCAGCAATCCCAAAGTTTCTTTTTTGAAATAGTAAATAAAAAAAAAAAATATAGTTTTTTCAAAGTTTTCTGGTGTTAAAACAAAAAACAAAAAAAGATTGTGACACTAAAAAAGGCTCCTGATAGATCAGATAAAAAGGTAAATACCCCTTTGTCATACTACTCTTTCGATATTTAATCTAATGGTTTTGAAAAAAAAAAATTATTTTTGCATATCGAACTCGAAGTGCCATGCTTTTTTTACTTAATATTGGTGTAGGCATAGTCTTCTTTTTTTCTAGAAATAAGAATCATTGGCGCCAAGCGTGAGGGAATGCTAGACGTTTGGTAATTACTCCTCCTACCAAAAGAAGAGATGCCATAGAAGCCGCTAATCCTACGCATACTGTCTGTACTTCTGCTTCTACAAAATGCATAGCATCAAACATTGCCATTCCAGATACGACCTCCCCGCCCGGGGAATTTATGAATAGATATAAATCTTTGGTTTTATCCTCTAGACTCAGATATACCATGAGACCTACAAGTTGATTGGATATTTCACTGTTTACCTCTTGACCTAAAAAAAGTGCTCTTTCTTGATAAAGGCGATTATATAAGTCAATCCAAGATGCCTCCTCATCTCCAGGAACTAAATAAGGTACCTTTGGGACGCCAACTGGCATAAAAAGGATGCAGTTCTTTATATTACTTTGCTTTGGTGTGGTGTGGTGTGAGAGCGTGAAACAGAATGAATTGATTTTGTTTGCTAAAAATCATTAGTAGCGGCATTTATAAGAGCCTAAATAGGGGTTGGCCCTTCCATAGCATCTGGTAACCAGACATGAAGAGGAAATTGGAAAGGAAAGTTTTGACGAATAGGTCGTTCTTGAATATGTCTGCATTCACTGATATAAACACCCATATAGAATAGAAACACTCATATAAAATAAAGTCACCCCCCGCCACCATTGCGTATTGTTACTTATCGGGTATAGAATAGATCTGCTTCTTTTTGTTCCTACGAATGAATATAATTGTTCCATGTTCTATTATTACTAAAAAACTAGAACAAATATGAATTCTTTATGCGAGATTATGCAAGATAATTTACTGAAAAGGGAGGGTCCATAGTATAGTTTTTTACAGTGCAATAAAGTTACATAGTGTCTATTTTTTGTTGATATAAGAGGTATTTTCATGGGTTTGCCTTGGTATCGTGTTCATACCGTTGTATTAAATGATCCCGGCCGTTTACTTTCTGTCCATATAATGCATACAGCTCTGGTTGCAGGTTGGGCCGGTTCGATGGCTCTATATGAATTAGCAGTTTTTGATCCCTCTGACCCTGTTCTTGACCCAATGTGGAGACAGGGTATGTTCGTTATACCCTTCATGACTCGTTTAGGAATAACCAATTCCTGGGGTGGTTGGAATATCACAGGAGGGACTATAACGAATCCAGGTATTTGGAGTTACGAAGGTGTGGCCGCGGCACATATTGTGTTTTCGGGCTTGTGCTTTTTGGCGGCTATCTGGCATTGGGTCTATTGGGATCTAGAAATCTTTTGTGATGAACGTACTGGAAAACCTTCGTTGGATTTGCCAAAAATCTTTGGAATTCATTTATTTCTTGCAGGGGTGGCTTGTTTTGGTTTTGGCGCATTTCATGTAACAGGATTGTTTGGTCCTGGAATATGGGTGTCCGATCCTTATGGACTAACAGGAAGGGTACAATCCGTCAATCCCGCATGGGGTGTGGAAGGTTTTGATCCTTTTGTTCCGGGGGGAATAGCCTCTCATCATATTGCAGCAGGTACATTAGGCATATTAGCGGGTCTTTTCCATCTTAGTGTGCGTCCACCTCAACGTCTATACAAAGGATTGCGTATGGGAAATATTGAAACCGTCCTTTCCAGTAGTATCGCTGCTGTCTTTTTTGCAGCTTTTGTTGTTGCTGGAACTATGTGGTATGGTTCAGCAACTACCCCGATTGAATTATTTGGTCCCACTCGTTATCAATGGGATCAGGGATACTTCCAGCAAGAAATATATCGAAGAGTTGGTGCTGGGCTAGCCGAAAATCAAAGTTTATCAGAAGCTTGGTCTAAAATTCCTGAAAAATTAGCTTTTTATGATTACATCGGCAATAATCCGGCAAAAGGGGGGTTGTTTAGAGCAGGCTCAATGGACAATGGCGATGGAATAGCCGTCGGTTGGTTAGGACATCCTATCTTTAGAGACAAAGAAGGGCGTGAACTTTTTGTACGTCGTATGCCTACTTTTTTTGAAACATTTCCGGTTGTTTTGGTAGATGGAGACGGAATTGTTAGAGCTGATGTTCCTTTTCGAAGGGCAGAATCGAAGTATAGTGTCGAACAAGTAGGTGTAACTGTTGAATTCTCTGGTGGCGAACTCAATGGAATCTGTTATAGTGATCCTGCTACTGTGAAAAAATATGCTAGACGTGCTCAATTGGGTGAAATTTTTGAATTAGATCGTGCTACTTTAAAATCAGATGGTGTTTTTCGTAGCAGTCCAAGGGGTTGGTTTACTTTTGGACATGCTTCGTTTGCTCTGCTCTTCTTTTTCGGGCACATTTGGCATGGTGCTAGAACCTTGTTCAGAGATGTTTTTGCTGGTATCGATCCAGATTTGGATGCTCAAGTAGAATTTGGAGCATTCCAAAAACTTGGAGATCCAAGCACAAAAAGACAGGCAGTCTGATAGAAAGAACATTCGTTTGTTCCTTTTCGATTCGACTTTTTTTGTTATGATATTTATATAGGGAACTTAATAAATATTTATTTGAATCATTGCAGTTTGTTTTACTCTTGTTCTTTCTTTTTCTTTATCCAGGAGATAATCCTCCCAAAACAGGTATGAAAGCTATAATTGTAAACCACGATCAAATCTATGGAAGCATTGGTTTATACATTCCTCTTAGTCTCGACTTTAGGAATCATTTTTTTCGCTATCTTTTTTCGAGAACCCCCTATAGTTCCAACTAAAAAGGTGAAATGATTTTTCATTATATTATATCAATTGACAATTGAAGCAATATCAATTGAAGCAATGAGCCTCCAATATCGTAATATTGGGGGCTCATTACTTCAACTAGTCCCCATGTTCTTCGAATGGATCTCGTAGTTGTTGAGAGGGTTGCCCAAAAGCAGTATATAAGGCATACCCAGTAAAACTTACAATTAAACCAGATATAGAGATGGCAATTAGGGTTGCTGTTTCCATTATTATATAATATCAAGACCAAAATGGATCTAGATCTATAGGGTAAGATCCTTTATTTACAACGGAATGGTATACAAAGTCAACAGATCTCAATGAATAAAAAGTAGGATTTATGGCTACACAAACCGTTGAGGGTAGTTCTAGATCTGGTCCAAGACGAACTGTTGTAGGGGATTTATTGAAACCATTGAATTCAGAATATGGTAAAGTCGCTCCTGGATGGGGAACTACTCCTTTTATGGGTGTTGCAATGGCTCTATTTGCGGTATTTCTCTCTATTATTTTAGAGATTTATAATTCGTCCATTTTACTGGACCAAATTGCTAAGAATTAGATTCACAAGAACCAACTAATTAGTTTTTTTTGAAGAGAAGGTAAAGTTTTGCATTTAAGTCTTTGATTTTTAGCTCATTCTATTTTGATTTGGTAGTTCGACCGTGAAACTTCTTTGTTTCTGTATTTCCGGAATATGAGTGTGTGACTTGTTATAAAGGATCCTATTGATAATACAGAACATAAAAAAGATCCGTCATCTTGATAGAGATGGCTTTACCCCGTCAGATATTTCTTCTAGTATCTGGAACACGGAATATAGAAAACAGATTCTGAAGTATTATAACTATGATTCATACTTAATATTTCTATTTAAACCTCGCAACCGGACTAAAAAAAATTTAAAGAGTTAGAAGAATAAAATGAACGATTTTTATTCTTTTAAACTGCCCCCGCTTATATTTATTTGGATCAAAGGGCAAAAATTTCTTTGAATTTTTTTCATTATATCTATTCACTGTCATTGAATAAGTGATGATCCAGCAGTTCTTACTCAGGGAATTTTTGGACTTCGATTAAAGGTTTTTTTGAAAATCATCGTGGTTCTGGTATGAATCTGAGGTTTTTGAATGGATTCATAGGGTCTTAACAAGAAAATTCCTATCAATAATAATAAAAAAACAACAGTAAAATAAAAATCGCATTACATACACAAAAAAAATAAAAAAAAATGAAGTAAATAATAGAATATTCAAGAGGCCTAGAAGAATCAAGAGAAAAGACGAGTGAGCCAACTTGAGATTTTGGCATTATAACTAAAAAGAATAGCTTTCGGATTTCTATTTTTTTTCTTATCTTCCTTCAAAGAAGATTGGAATATTAGGATTAAGTTAAGAAGTTTAAAACTTACACATATCCGTTTTACAAATAACCAGTATTTTAGTATTTTTGTTTGAGCCGTACGAGATGAAATTCTCATATACGGTTCTCAGGGGGGTCCCTTGGTTTACCTATCTCAATAAAGTCTATGATTGGTTCGAAGAACGTCTTGAGATTCAGGCGATTGCCGATGATATAACTAGTAAATACGTTCCTCCTCATGTCAATATATTTTATTGTTTAGGAGGAATTACACTTACTTGTTTTTTAGTCCAAGTAGCGACGGGGTTTGCTATGACTTTTTATTATCGTCCGACCGTTACAGAGGCTTTTGCCTCTGTTCAATATATAATGACTGAGGCTAACTTTGGTTGGTTAATCCGATCAGTTCATCGATGGTCGGCAAGTATGATGGTCTTAATGATGATCTTGCACGTATTTCGCGTGTATCTCACTGGTGGTTTTAAAAAACCTCGCGAATTAACTTGGGTTACGGGTGTA